GAATATAATGAAATTCTTGATTGGATCTCATCATAGGATATAATCTATTTTATTTTATTTGATTAATGGACCCAACAACCCATTTTAATGAATTAAAAAGAAAAAAGAGAATGATCTTATTCGAATTCTAAACGTCTCGTAATCTTCAACCAATTATGTGCTTCAATATAATTACCTGGGGTAAGCCCTATAGCCTGTTTCCAATACTCAGCAGCCTGATCGAACCAAGCCTCTGCAATTTCAGAATCACCTCGTAGAATGGCCCGTTCTCCCTGGTCGGAATAGGTAAGTAAATTCCTTTCCTTAGAACCGCACTTGAGAGTTTCCTACCTCATACGGCTCAGCAATTGATTCTTTTGGCATCACATTTTAATCTATACGAAAAGAATTATATTTTTAAGAAAATTATCCCCCTTTTGGGGGGATTAGGCCGAAGAAGTTAATTACATAAGTTTCAAACTCTAATTTTTTTTGATCAAAAATCAGTTTTCTCTTTTTTCCCACCTTCAGAAGAATGAAGCATAGATATCTCCCTATCTCATTACGTTAGATTTTTCTGAAAGGGAACTATCTCGTTTTCATATATGAAATTTATATAGAATCTTTGAAAAAGACTTTCCTTCCATAAATAAGAAAAAAACTTACTATCTTTGGGATCTAACACTACACCGCTGCTCAATACCTTATACCTTAATGGATCGACTTTATTACATAAGTTGATTACCTCCCATATTATGATATGACATAAGTATAAGTAATAAGCAGTATTGTATTGACCCAATAGTTCGTTAATTGATCTTTACGGTGCTTTATCTATCAATTTGATCCTTTATCCATAGAATAAAGTATATAGGCGTACCCATTTCTTCATATTTTGTTTCTTGTGAAGTTTCTTTCCTTGCTACAGCTGAGAAAAATCGTTTCTTTGGACGATGCATATGTAGAAAGCCTTTTTTATAGCATTTACTAGCTAATTTGATCTTTTTTTCCTTCTTTCTATAGTGGAGATAGCCACACGTAATGGCAGATCACGGCCATATTATTAAAAGCTTGCGGTAAGAATGGATTTCGTTCTATTGCCTGGAAATAATATTCCAAAGCCTTTGTATGCTCTCCGTTGCTTGTGTGTATAAGGCCTATGTTATAGAGTATATAACTTCGATCATAGGGATCAATTTCTGATCGTGTAGCTTCATAATAATTCTGCAAAGCTTCCGCATAATTTCCTTCCGATTGAGCTGACATCCGTTACGGTCGTTCATTTTATGCAAAGAATCTCCGTTCCAGAACTGTACGTGAAATTTTCATTTCATACGGCTCCTCCCTTCAGTGCATAGTACTAAGTAATCCATGCAATCCAAAATTTACTAGTCTCATTATGAACTAAGAGGGGCTAGTATTTTTACAAGAAATTTCTAGCCAACCTCCCTGCCAGAGGTTTTTTCCTTTCTTAACACTAATCTATTTCTATATAGAAATAGTAACTCCAACAATTTCTTTGTACTCAACGCCCCCTATTTTCAGGAATTAGTCACTTTAACGGTCTTTGATGGTTATATGGATATCCAAAGTACAAACGAGATGGATGTTTGTTGTCCTAACCATTCTTCTTAGTCCCGATACCAATACGGAAAAGGAAAATTTAAAACAAAGTTTTCATGTTGTTGATTCCTAGGTGTAGTGCTTCTTTCCCTATGCCGCCTATGGGTACTAGTGAAGTAGGATTGACCTACAATACATAACCTATAGGTGTACCCTTTCGCTCAATACTAAAATCGACAATTGAAGCATCTGAGGTTGAATCTCTCGAGAATACACAAGAGAAGGAATTATTCTATATCCAAACTTCACCTTCATCAAGCGTAGGTTTATTTCAATAATTTGTTTCTTTACATCTCGAACCACGCCCCCTTTTCATAAGACTGAGGGCTAAAAAAGCAAGAAAAAAGAATCAAATCACACCATCTCTGTAATAAGTAAATGCCTTTTTTTCTCCTGAAGTTGTCGGAATTATTCGTAATAAGATATTGGCTACAATTGAAGAGGTCTTATCAATAAAATTTCTATTTATCTGAGATCTAGGCATAATTAATTAGCAATCCATTCTATAATTCTTTTCATTACCCCGAAGGGTAATGATCCCACAAACACAGGAATTGTACAGTACGAAATAACATAAAAACAACCAGACTAATTCGAAAAAAAGATGGGGATCCTACACTCAAACTATTCTTTTTGGCAAATTATTCTTTTTGGTAAGGAGAGATATGAAATATTTGAATCAGATTGGATTTCATTCGAATTGCAATAATATAATATGAATGACTCACTATTCACTCGGTTTCTGGTCAATAATAACATTATATTATGCAGGAGAGATGGCCGAGTGGTTCAAGGCGTAGCATTGGAACTGCTATGTAGGCTTTTGTTTACCGAGGGTTCGAATCCCTCTCTTTCCGTTTCTGTTAATTGACCAACATTATCCATCACAACAATATATCAAATAACAATCGATACCCTTATTGCAACCCAAGACTCTCATTTGATAGAGATTCCCTATTCCTAATTACATTACTTTGATTTGATACGTAAAATGCAACTATCGGAAAGAAAAGAACGAAAAGGAAAATCCTACTGTTGATCCATTTGTAATACGTAAATGGGAAAATGCGGATTAAAGCCCTTAGATCTATTTATTTTACTTCAGTGAAAAGGGAGTCAAATTGTCTGAATCTTTCCTTCTTAATTTTCGTTAGGTTCAAGTCTGACGGGAATAATATTCTACGACTAACAACTCATTTATTTTCAAACCAATCAATTTACTGTCTATTATTTGATTTACTAATCCTTTATATTGGAATGAGTCAATAGTCAAATGTTTTGGCAATTCCTCATGGGGGGACGATTCAATAGAATTTTGAATCAGAACTTTCGATCTTTGTTTATCTTTGGTAGTAATAATATCTCTGGGTTTGCAACGATAACTTGGTATATCCACTATACGACCATTAACTAAAATATGTCTATGGTTAACTAATTGCCTGGCTGCAGGAATGGTCGAAGCCATACCCAATCGAAAAAGTATGTTATCCAAACGCATCTCAAGTAGTTGTAATAAAACCTGATCTGTTGACCCTTTGGCTTTTCCAGCAATATGTACATATCTAAGTAATTGTTGTTCTGTCAGACCATAATGAAAACGCAATTTCTGTTTTTCTTCTAGACGAATACGATATTGGGATTTTTTCCCAAAACGCGATTGGTTTTTAAAATCACTTCCGGATCTAGGCCTTTTACTAGTTAGTCCCGGTAAAGCCCCCAGACGGCGTATTTTTTTGAAACGAGGTCCTCGGTAACGAGACATAAAATAAAGACTCCTTTACTTTTTTTCTTATTTTATTGACATTTCAATATTACAGAATAAGTCTAAATTAAGACTGAACTAAAGGATAAACAAAGTAAAGCTAAATCTATTGAAGTACTACAAACATTGAAGTACTACAAACAAAGTAGAATGAAATAAATTGTATCAATATTCGGATTTTTTGTATATGGAAAATGTATATATAAGAAATTTAGACTCTGTCTTCTGATTTGTTTTATAGAAATCTAATTCCTCCAATTCATTTTGTATTTGTAGTTACAAGTTATCACGAGATAATAGATCGGATTGGCGACCAACATTTGGAGAAAAGGAGAGGGTAGATTATCAATCATGGAAAAAATAGATAGAGAAAAAAGCCGGCTATCGGAGTCGAACCGATGACCATCGCATTACAAATGCGATGCTCTAACCTCTGAGCTAAGCGGGCTCATATAACAGAATATAATGTATAGAAATACACTAAACTACCTGAGCTTAGTTAGCTATTAACTAGTAAGAATTCAATTTCTTACTAAAATTTATTAAATTAACTTTAATTAGCACTATAATACAATTACTATAACTAGATATAATACGTTAATATATAGTTCAGTATTCTTAATTTAATTGTTAATTTAACGATGATATGGTTCTATAGTTAGTAGAAAAGTAATAAATCATATAACCAATTTTCAAATATATGACTAATTAGAATTGGGATTATACCATCATGGATATTCCATTTTTTTTTATTATTAATTAAATATTTTTTTATTATTAATTAAATTTAAATATTAATATTTAATATATAAAATATAATGATTTAAAATTGTGACTAAAAAAATCTAATTATTTCTTTTTTGGAGTTATAACAAACTATATTAACTATCCGATCGGCCCTCAGAAAAGGAAAGGATAAGATAAGAATAAAGATACAATCCAAATTCTATTCTTCTGATTTCATTTAGAAACGTAGGGGATAAGAAAGAATGAATATCGACCGTTCCAGTATTGCCAATCATGACGGAAAAATGAAAGAGAGGGGAAACATATATATGTGAGATATATATATCCATATTGAATTGTAGATACATCAATGATAGAATCATTTCTGATTGAAAGAAATCTAGTTTATCTAATAAATATGAAAATAATAGAAGATGGCGAAAAAAATAGGAGTATACACTTTTTTTCGATATAAGAATCATTATCTAATGAATTCAACGGTTCAAATATAAATCAAAGAAGTAGATAGAATTATAACCGGATCCTGGTCTCAAGGGGGGATATGGCGAAATTGGTAGACGCTACGGACTTGATTGAATTGAGCCTTGGTATGGAAACCTGCTAAGTGATAACTTCCAAATTCAGAGAAACCCTGGAATTTGAAATGGGCAATCCTGAGCCAAATCTTTATTTGTTTTGTTTTTTATAAACCCTTTGGTTTATAAAAAAACAAAACAAACTCGAATCAAAAATCAAAAAGGATAGGTGCAGAGACTCAATGGAAGCTGTTCTAACGAATGGAATTGACTACGTTATGTTGGTAGTTGGAAAACCTACATTGAAATTATGAAAGGGGGAGTTCTATATACCCAATACGTACGTATACATACTAACATATTAAAGGATTAAT